TTCCCATCTTTCTTCGGAACCGGGAGGAGATTAGCTAGCCACTCGGGATAATGCGAGATAAAGAATAGGCTTCATATTCTTTTACGACCTCCTCTTTGATCTTCCCACTCGGGTCGTAATCTCCTTCACTTTTCTTTCACCGCTTTCATTCCTGGGATAAAAGGCAATCTATGAACAAGCAAATCTCTGTCTAGTCCTGGAATATCCTCGTAGGACCAGGCAAAGACATCCCTGTATGCCTGAACGAACTCAATCAGGCTTCCTTTCTCCGTCGGGCACAAGGACGAGCCGATCCGGACTAATTTGGGGTCCTCTTCACTGCCAATTATAGGCCAGCATGCCTTGAAAAAATGGGCGTTAAAACCGTCAGGCCCCGGGGCTTTATCCGAATTTGAGCTAAAGACAACTTCTTCAACATCCTTGGGGGTGAAGGCTCGACAGAGGGATTGGATTCGCCTTGGTTCTGTCTATCGCTCTATAGGGAAAGCCAATGACTCCTTATTGCGCTGGTAAAGCGCGTTTGACCCATGTCTCTCGAAAAAGGGTGCCCCCCCTCTATCAATACATATGGCTCGACTTCATTATCCGCCCTTTTCCCCTCTCACAATGCTCACGAACTCTCTCCCTCAGTAGAGCGTGAACTTCATTTCGAAGTCCCTCCCGTTGGGGATCGGCGTGGGGAACTTCCGCCGGTTCTGGCGCTTGCGGCGGTGCCTCTTGAGCTGGGTTTATTATATTACGCAGCAGCTCGAATAAATCCATATCCATCTTTCTTGGTTTATTCTATATATATATCTAGAATGAGCACTGTGAACTATCCGCTTTAAATGGATAGTGGTCAGAATGAAAATCAACACTTTTACTCGATCGGAATACGGATGAGATCAGAGACGCCATCATTGGGGCAAACGATGCAATAGCTTAAAGCGAACGGTCTACTCAAGCTCAAGAAAGCTATTGTATTGTAGTTACGGTACTCAATCAAGCCGATCGATCGTAGAAAAAGCACTTCTCTTTCTGTGCCCTCCTTCGAATCTTTAATGAGCCAAGCTTCCTCACGCTTCACGTAAGCCTCCTTGTCCTCTCTCCTTACCTTATTCGATTAGGGCGAGCCTCTCTTCGGATCCTTCGGTTCTGTCTCCTGGAAGGAACCTTATTCTCTATTATCAGGGAGTCCCCTGCAGTATTATACAGCTTTAGCTTTGGCTCTAGGACTACCAACTATGCACCTCTATCTAGAAGGCCGGAAATCTCTTTCTGCACATGCTCTTCGGCCTAGGACCTTCAACTTCGCCTCTCTAGGTCGAGGAGCTGATAAGGTATTTCTCCATTTGATGCTGTAGGAGTGACCTAGTTGATCGAGAAAGCTACGAGCCAATAGCGCGGAGTCTCTGAGGAGATGCGAGCTTTCTAATAAACCGGTCCATCCTAAGAGATCGGCATCATACTCAGGACTGTGTCGAGCAAGGGCCGAAGGGATTTTCATTCTACACACCTACGAAGCATTCAGTTAGTGGAAATTAGGGGTACAAACAGGAGACCAAACGTCCCGCGGTTATGCGAAAAATCCACTCCAGTGATGAGACTTCTAATAAGAAACTTCCAGCCTTTCACCGGTTTGAAGCAAGGCCTTCGGGGACTGACCTTGAAAACGGTCCAATTGATCAAAGCCTGTCTTTTTGGCCGTCGATCACTTCTATTCGTCCCTTCGCTAGCCGCGCTTCAACTCAAAACGAGCCTAATAGGGCTAAGGAGCTGGTGTGCCCAACAAGAAACCATTATTCAATCAATTTGAACTCAAAGAGATGTTCTCTATTCAACTGCCCATCCATCCTTCAATCAATCAGAAGTAGTATAACATCATTATCGCTGACTTTTCTCTCTATCTCGAGACGGTACCACTGAAGATTCACTTTTAGCCTTTTTACCGTCTCTTTCGGCGTCAGTCGATGTTCCTTCTTATCCCGATTAAGAAAATGCAACGTTGGATGACAGCCCGTCTGTTGGGGCAAAAACCTTTTCTCCCTCATCGCCGGGCTTCTCGAATCAACTGGGAGCCTTTGACCGGGTCGGACCTCGATCAGGGTTCCTCATAGCTGCACCGTGGAAGATCAACTTGTCATTTACTGTCAAAAGGTTTGAAAGCCTCGGAGACAGGCTTTTCAAACAGAACTTTGGATGAAGAAAGAGGGGTCATTTGGTAATCAACAGAATTGCCTTCGGAACCAGACCTTGGAAAGAGAACAATTGATGAATCAAACAAAGGCTGAAAAGGAAGATCCAAAAAAGCGGAGCGGCACCTACCATTTCTCAACATTTGACGAGAGCCCGGGATCTTAGAATGCCAGTCCATTTGTACTCTTCTCTGAATCTTCGAACGAAATGGTTGAGCGTCACGGAAGACTTTGCTCAACAACATCGTGCTAACATTCCACTTTGATTAAACTTCAACAAAGTGGTTTAGGTGTGTTTACGAGACGGATTAGTTCTCTTATCCGGATCAGGCATAAGTAGGACCGGAGCAGGCAGACAAGACAAATGGCCAAAAGTTCTGCAAATACCAAAGAAATTTTGGTCACACCTTTTAAAAAGAGTGCTTCGTGTTCAAGGCAAGAAATGATTAAGAACAATGAGGTTACTCTACATGACTCAGAAGAAGAGACCACAACAGCTGCACCGGTGTTCGTGGGCTTTGATGAAGAGGTGCATTTTTCTTGAGAAATGGAGGATGACTCCAATCTTTGCACCGATGAATTCGAAGTCCGACGTTTAGACGAAGAGTGAATCGAAGAGGAATGGCAGATGCATGTCACAAGGAGCGCTAAGAAAACAAGGCAAAAAAAGAGATTGCATTGCTCAGACATCACGCCCCGTCAGCATGGATCTACGGCGTTCGTCCCCCCACCCCAAAAAGGCAAAAAGAAAAAGACTGGCCAGAAGGTGATGAATGACTTATTGAAACAAGTCCCACCGTTGCCGATTACTCTAAGAGAGTACATGCCCAAAAAACTCATCTCTCATAAAGACGATGAAGAGGGGGATGAAGAAATCCAACATGTTATCTGTGCTATGATTCGGGTGACCGAAGCAAACGAGAAGAAAGAAACTAAAGCAATGAGTGAACAAGGTCCAAACAAAACAAACCGAACGGATTTACACCTGGAGCCTCTTGATGAAGAAGAGGAGGATATCCAGATTTGGTACAAAGGAAGAAAGGCGTATCGATGACGTCCGTTCAAGGCTCTTCCATACTCAAAAAAGCAAGACATTGAAATGGGTTCAGATGAAGAGAATTTTCCGCCGAAGGTATCAAAGGGCAAAATCAACCAAGTCCAGCACTGGATAACCAAGCAGACGGCGGGGGAGGTACGTAGGGACCGGACTCACCAATCCATTTCCCCCCTTTATCAGTACTTTTCTTTGGCAAAAAAGACTTGTCTCCAAAAACGGATTTCTTAAGGCGATGATGAAGTGCTGGACCCCTTCTCTCGGCGAATATTTGTGACACTGATGGTAGGAAGACGGCACTACTTTGTTCGTGTGGATCCAAGGCCTTCCCAGTCACATATGGTACGATGGCCTGAAGTCCACGACCTCAAAGACACAATCTACAGATAAAATGGAACTTCGTAGGCCGACAATTTCGGGTAAGTTTCATTGACGATCTTCAAATCCATGGCATTGCACTAGCTGCCTTCTTGATCGACCGCTCCACCCCATTACCTGACAGCCCCTACTTTCATTCGACACTTCCCAGATTTATGCTTCAATGTGAAAAGTACTGGTCCCAGTTCCGCTGTAAGTAGTACTCGGTTCTGGTTTTCTCGAAAGGTTTAACGAAGTCCATAATCCATCCATTTAAACTTGAGTTTCTAAGAGTTCTCCCTACCTTCACCTTTTCCGTGGCGACATCTCTTTCTTTTTGCCTGAGTCCAGTAGCTATCGCACCAATTACCTCTTCTTCTACTCTAGCCTCGGCAGAGCGTTTTTGATCTCATTCGTAGGCTTTCGCATAGCTCTTTCTTTCCATGGTCTCCTTTCGAAGGAAAGGCCATGGGGAGATACCGTCTGTGATCCATGGATCTCCGATCGGGAAACCGTATCCAAGCTCCGTGGCTAGTCTGCGCTCTTTGGACTTTTAAAATTTCCCTTCATACGACCCCCTGGAAATATCCTCCCATTTTTTGTAAAGCGACTGGGCGTCACTGCGGATCTTCTGGAGTAGTCTGACCCTGGGAAACAGACTGTAATCGCCGCCGAGAAGAAACATGCTGTGCCGGGTGACTGGAATCCTCTGAGGTCAGCTGAACAGGCTGACAATCGGCAGAAGATGCTGAGCAAAGCTGCTGGCCTGAAGAGTGAGGCTGATCCGTAACATCAACTGCAGAAGAATGAGGTTCGAGTTGATGAACAGGAGAAGGCCGCAATACATCTCCATCACCATTCTCCCCCGGGGCTTCTTAATTAGGTTAAGGAAAATATGAGGCGACCCCATTAAAGAAAACATTCAAGGATACATCGAGTCTCTTGGATTTCACGTCATGGCATCTATACCCGGACTGAGCATATCCAAGAAAGACAGAAGTGGTTGCCTTGGGGACAATTTCTCTCTTAACTGCGCAGGAATATGAACAAGTGCATCCAAACACTCGCAAATGCCTATAGTACTGCCCCAGTAAGAAGTTCGTGAGGTGCCGCTGCTGCTTCTTCCCTCTCTCTTCCCCCCAAAAGGAGAGAGATGTCCCGTCCCTTCTTTATGCACATCCATATACATAGCCAGACACAAAGGTGTACAATCCGGTCATTCTCTGTGGTTCTTTAAGTTCATTTACTGTAGGTTCTCTTACTTGCTCTAGTGGCTGGCAAACGCCAACCGAGAGGGGAAATGAATGGCTCAGGAATCGACCGGTTCCGAGCAGACTCGTGGAGCTGCAGCTTGGATTTTAGTATCATAAGAGGAGCCGTCTTAGGAAATGACTTAACTTAAAAGACAGATGCCT